GCGCGAGCGGACGTGGAGTCTTGTTTTGCTAGGTTTGATGAGCATTCAGCAGAAGAAGCATAGCGCGGCTCTCACAGGATTTGCTTCAGTCTATGACAGACAGAAGGGAGGTTTCCTCCAGGCCTTTCCAACCGGTTGTGTGTGAGTTTTGCTAAGCAATATGTCCAGTATATTTAAGGACACGTGGCATAGCGATCTCTCACCGAAGTTATTTTACAGACACCACGTCTCGACCTGTTCTGTTCGTCCCAGCCGAACGAACTAAGGCGTGCTTTGGGCTTCCCGACCCCCGTCTGCCGATGGGTTGATGTCAGTCCTCCCTTGACTAAAAGGAACCTCAACCTCCTGAGGAACTCTTGTTTATTGTTCATGCTTCTGCCCAAAGTACAGTGCTATAGCTATAGGGGCGACTCCATGCAAGCATTAAGTCCTCCAATCAAGAACGAGAGAGCGGTTGGCTCAGGGATTGATTTAAGCCTTTAGCCGCCAATTTATAGACATGGAGCCAGGATCAAGAGGACTAAAGGAGGTTCTTTCCAAACCAGAATAGAAGAGGACCTCTGCCGTAGGAAATGCGGGAGAATGATTTAGTAGCCAAGTACGAAGGGGAAGGGGGAATAACACCTTACTTGAAGTTTAGCTTCATTTTTTGTATTAAATTTAACATTCGTAGGTCCAAGCAAACATTGATTTAACGTCCATAGCTTTAAAACTGCGTCTTTTTCGCCTCAAATAGCTATAACAGCAGGCATGATCAGCCTAAAGTCCCCTAATATATAGCAAGCGGGAAGCCCAACCAAGTCTTTTTAGGTAGTAAGCAACCCCCGCCTTCCATGGGTTCCCTTGTGGGCGTAATTCAGTTGTAGCGACTTGGCAGGCGTCTCTCAGCAGGCCGATCCCCCTCCTTAGCCCACCTTAGCGCCAACCAACTAGCTCCTTTCTCCGCCTTGGCTAGCAACCTAACTGGAAGAAGTTCCCGCCGTTTTCCAAGCCGGCTTTGCCAGCTCTTCAATGGTTACGGAGGAGGACTTTCCGAACTCAATCAACTCAATGCAAAAAACACGTGCAATAAGCGTCTGGGTTAGCGTTCGCGGGGATAACTAGTCCTAAGCCAGTTGAGGGAATTTTCTATGCCAATCTCATCTCAAGATTTGGTTCTAATAAACTAGAGAATCAAGGCGAAGACGCCCACCTTACGCGAGGTGAGCTCTATCTGCTAGCGGAGGAAAGGAAATTTGAGCGCCATTAGTCTCCTTAGATAAAGTACTCGCTATGATAAGAAGATGATCCACTAGAGAGTGGACCCAGGGACGGGTCAGAAGGTATAGGATTTGAAAAGGGCAAGCAGGCGCAAGAACACAAACAGAAGATTCAACAGAGTATGAAAGCCTTTTTCTGGGAAGGTCAGTTGGGTGAGTTGGCGAAGGAGGGGCTTTAGGGAAGGAGTTTCATTCAGCAGGAACCGAGAAAGTAGCCATACCTTTCAAGCTAGCATAGATAGCAGTGGTCGAAAACATGGAACCAAGCATTCCCTTTTTCAAGTTCCTCTCGAGTTGGGATGTTCTCTCATAGAGCTCGACATAGGTGCGGACAGGTCCTAGCAGCATAAGGGCACGGAGAGGGCCTCTGAGGTTTTGGATGATCATCTGGACAGCTTGGGATTCGGGTATCACGACCTCGGTTTTCACTAGGAGTTCTCTAAACCGGCCTATAAAGGTTTGGACATATTCATTAGGCCCTTGAGTGGTGTCTTGGAGGTCCGATATGGTAGGTTTTTTGCTGGTAAGGTAGGAGTATTGGCTCATGAACTTGGCTGCCAACTCTTCAAATGTGGTGAAGCTTCCAACAGGTAGGCTCCCAAACCACATTGCGGCATCTCCTTCGTTACTCTTTTGGAAGAGACAAATTTTGTTGTCCTTATTATCTCGAACCGGGAGAGTATCATTGACGAAGAGCCTCAAGTGATGCTGAGGCTGAGGGTCTCCCTTCCCATTACACTTTTGGAATTTGGGGATCTTGTACCAATGGGGAAGATTGACATTCAGGCAATGGCACATGGATTCTATTGAGAAGGGCTGAGATGCGGCGCCTTGAACTAGGTCCCTAATGTATCGATCAAACTCTTCTTTAGACCTGAAGGTGGGCATGAATGGAGCTTCTTGAATTGGTCTAGCCTGGGAATGGGAATTGGCAATTCTAGGAGATCCTAAATGGGTATGGTATAGGGTAGGACCTGGTTGACTTGGCATAGGGAGGTTGTAGCTGCTTTGGTGAAGGTGGCTCGTCATGGGTTGAGCCGGGTAACTCGATGAAACGGGCGGCTGATAATACCCTGGTTGGGGTTGAGGAGGTGAAACCTGGCTGATTTGCAAGAGGGGCAGCTTGCCCCGAGACTACGGGTGGAACGTATCCCGTTTGGAGAGGTGCCTGGACTGGCGAAGATCGGGGTCTAGCCCCTAGAGGTAATGTGTGAAGCGCTTGTGCTATACCTTGCACATCGATGAAAGAAGGCGCGGCTTGCGGCCTACTTACTGAAGGGGATCCTTGCTCTAGAGGATGTGAACTAGGAATCGGTTGGACATTGGACTCGGCATATTGAGCATGGAATGTTCGCACATCAAACATTGGAGTTGGAAGGTAGGCAGTGGTACCGGGCAAGGTAGCCAGAGGTTCAATTGCAATGCCTCCTGAAGAAGGCGGCGTCAAGAAGGTGGGCGAGGATATCCCTTCTGAATATGGCGGAAGTAAAAAGACACCTCTACACTCATCAGTAACCTGGGATGAAACCACAAGGTTACCCGAATCAACCGCATCTAAGGGCGGAAGTTCACTTCTCGAGGCTACCTCTTCACTTTGCTCCTCTAAGGGATACTGACCCTCATACTGGGTAGAGGTATTGGGCATATCTCTGTGACTCTTTGACCTGGTTATCACTGCTATTTCTCCCTCGTCCGAGGTTGGATTACCAAACAAAAGATCCATAAAAAAGTTAACACTTGAATTAATTAAGGTTTATGAGTAAAATGTGAATCCTAAGATGCATGGGTAAGCTTCTATAGGTAAGGCCAAACTCCGCCGGGTTTCCTGAGTTCACTACAGAAATTTCAAAAAAGGTATCCCTTCGGTAAAGGGGGCCTTGTAGACAGGCTTCGGCAAGGGCTAACCCTGGTACCGGCCTTGAACTACGCCCAGGTAGTGCAATTTTATAAAACCGAAAAAAATGCCGCGAGTGCTAAGGGTGCAAAGGTGTACTTTCAGGCTCTACGGAGTGAACCCGGGTGATGAAATCCCAGTCACTCAGATAACCAGGTCATGACCTCCTGATTACCCTGAGCCGCGCGCAATCAAGCAAAGCAATCCAAACAATAAGCATTCAAACCATAGACATTCACCACATAAACCAAGAATCACAAGTACAATCAATCACAAACCACTGAAAAACAGGAAAGGAGTAAAAGTAGAACCGCTTTCGCTTGGTGGGCCGAGAATGCCTGACAACTCAATTTGTCCGGTAAACTACTCGGGGCTCACGTAGCCCATGCCGGATTCATCGTATTCTGGGCTAGAGCAATGAACCTATTTGAAGTGGCTCATTTCGTGTACCAGAGAAGCCTATATATAAAATATGAACAAGGAATGATTTTACTTCCTCATCTAGCTACTCTAGGTTGGGAGGTAGGTTCGGGTGGGGAAGTTATAGACACTTTTCCATACTTTATATCTAGAGTACTTTACTTAATTTCCTCTGCAGTCTTAGGCTTTGGCAATATTTATCATGCACTTTCCTTTTACAACATAGGAGGGAGGGGGGGATGAGGTGGACATAGCTTCTATTCCCGGATACAGCCTACATAGTGATGAGAACGCTGTTCCTTTTGTTCCCGAAAAAGCCTTAGCTTGTTTGCCGAAGAGAAGGGTGGTCGTAGATCAGAAAGTATAAGTACAAAATACTAATCATGAGCATAGCGAGAAGGAAAGGAGGGTTCAGCCACTAGATGGATATTCTCTTTTCCCACAAACCCTTTTCTTGTCTTGTCTTCTATTCCGGGAAGTGGTATAATAGGCCCCTAAGGGAAGCGGTTTGGCAGCTGTCCGAGCCTTCCATTGGTGTGAGTACGGCGCAATGCCAGTCATCGAATAAGCCTATCATCCTTGGCTTTAAGCCCAATCCTTCGATCGTTCTAAGCCTTCGATTCGTTCTTCAGTTCATGCTCGTGTAATAGACCCGGCCTTTAGGGGGGCCTCTCCTTCTGTGTCTGGGATTCGTCCTTGAGGTGATGGTGATGGTCCTGTCCCCTTTACTTTAGGGAATGCTTTCCAGTCGCTTTGGCAAGTCCAGTCCCTAATCTGTAAGCAGTCCGTCCAGCACGTAGTACGTATGGGTAGTATGTCCGTAGCGCTTAGTGTGGTAAGGTCCATTTGCTTTTACTTTAGTTGTTGGAAATCTTGGATTCGGTCCAAAGCGGGGGTAATAGGTCTCGGACCATTTCCATAGCGCTTAGTGGGAGAAGCCGTTGCCTTTGCCTTGTCCCTTGAGTGAGTGTAACTGCTGACCCGAAAAAAGTCCTTATTTTTTTTTGTGAAAGAGGGAGGGGGTTCCCTTTGGTTACATTCTACATAAAGGTGGGTACTATACCCCAATTACATCATTCATCATGAGAGGAAGAACTCCATTTGGTGGGGACTCAAGCATCCACAAAGCAAGTGGGATCTGGTGAGAATTCTTTGAGAGCCAATCAATCCGCACAAAAATTTTCCTCTCTATGTACGTGGCGGAGTTCACATTTCCAGTCCTTAGCCAACTTTTCTCTGCATGCTTTGGTCAAGGCCCAATAAGGATCTCGCTCATTGGTGATTCCTTTTATTTTACTGATGGCCAGCATTGAGTCTGACTCAAGGATGACTTTTCTATAAGCATGCTCCCAACATATTTTTGCTCTAAGGTATATTTCCCATAATTCTGCTAGAAGGTTGTCTGAGATACCTACTTTGTACTTGAAGCCCATAAGCCACTGGCCACAATGATCGCGCAGTCTACCGCCTGCCCCTGCGCTTCCCGGGTTCCCGAGCGAGCTGCCATCAAGGTTCATTTTTAGCCAATTAGGAGGGGGATTAGTCCAACTAATGAGAATCTCTCGTAGAGGGGTAGCCTCTAGGTAAATAATCCCATGCTTACCTCGCTTGTTGTAAAATCAACTCTTTTTCATGTGAAGGCCAAGTGCAGACCTGATCAAATACCATCTTATTAGGCCATTTCCATAAAAAGCATGAAGCATAGACAGAAATTGTTGCCCAGGGAATGCCGTTGTAAAGTGGCATGACTTTGCAGTTGCTAAGGACCCATTCCTTGAAGTGGCATGGAGAAGAAACTGGACCCAAAGAGAGAAATATCCAGCGAGAGCCATAAATGCTGGCTTGAAAGACAATCCCGCAGCAGGTGTAGAATAGATTCTGGATCAGTCAAGCATCTTGGGCATGGATCATGAATAGATAGTCCACGACGTGTCCTGGCCATCTTGGTTAAGAGTGCCTCATGCATGGTTCACCATAGAAAAAAAAGGAATACGATTTTGGCAAGGCACTTTCCAAATCGCTTTCCAATTTTTATCTGCATCATCCATATGGGGACTGGTTTTCAGTAAATATGCAGACTTGGAGCTAAATTGGCCACTGGTTGAAGCTCTCCAAGAAAAGCTATCTGGGCCCTGCGCGTTTACATCAATAGCAAAAGCAGCAATTTTCAGCTTTCAGTTGGCAACTTGAAGCTCATTGATTTTCCAAAGACCAAAATCACTGCAGAAATCCGAAATGGGCCCTTCCACCTCGTCCTCGCTAAGTTCAGTGCAGGCATATTCAATAAGAGGTCCGTCTCCAAGCCAATTATCTAGCCAGAATTTTGACTTTCGTCCATTTTCCACCAAGATGCCCAAACCCTTTAAGAGTACTTCTCTGCCATGCAAAATGCTTTTCTATGTGTAGGAGTCCCTTGCTTTCGGTTGACAAGTAAGAAAGTCCTGCCGTGCCAAATACTTGGCTTTGAAAACTGCTGTCCAAAGACACTGCTTTTCGCTTAGAATCTGCCACCCGCTAAATAAGAAAGGGTTGATTTTTTTTCTTCTCATTAATAGCCCCATGCTACTTGGCCTTGACCACTTTTTTCCCCCATTCAATCATATGCAACTTCCTCTCCCTTCCGCTTGAACCCCATATGAAGTTACTACAAATTTTGTCAATCTCATCACATATAGACTCTGGCAACTTGGTCGTCTGCATAGTCTACGTCGGAATGGATGATAAGACCGATTGAAGAAGTATACTTCTACCCGCAATTGACAGATGTTGTGCTTTCCACCCCGCAAGCCTCTTTCTCATTTTTTCCACAATCCCAGCATAACTTTCTCCTTTCACCCGAGTATGAAGAATTGGCACCCCAAGATATTTTCCCAGGTCGGTAGTTCTTGGCATACCACACAGCCGCTCCAGCTCTCGGCCTTGGGAACTCTTGATCTTAGGCGACAAGAACAACTTCGATTTATCAAAAAATATCTTCTGTCCCGAGATATCACAAAATTTACGTAGACAAGTCAGTGTCTTCTGTAACTGATTGATAAAGACCTCCGCAAAAATAACAAGATCGTCTGCAAAGAATACATGACTTAAGGGGGGCCCTCTCGTGTGATCATAAATGGTCGCCACCTTTGTTCAACCACTGCTTTCTTTATCATGTGTGATAATTTATCTAAGCACAATACAAAAAGATAAGGCGAGAGCCGGTCTCCCTGCCTTAGTCCCCGAGACGGAAAAAAAGAATCCGTTCGCTCTCCATTCCACAAAAGAGCAAACTGAACTGTAGTAACAATATTCATGATCAGGCCAATGAGCTTACTTGGAAAACCAATCTCCATGAGCACCCTCCTCAAAAAGTTCCAATCAAGCCTGTTATAGGCTTTTTCGAGGTCTATTTTGATTGCCATTGCACCCTTTTGGCCTTTCAGTTTCCGCATAGAATGAATAGCCTCTTGAACCAGATATTGTCAGAGGTAGATCGTCCGGGTATAAAACTGCTTTGATGCGGACCCACTATAAAATAAAGGATAGGGCATATGCGATTTACCAAGACTTTCGAGATCAGCTTGAGAGCAAGATTGCATAGGCTTATCGGTCGAATGCGCAAACCAAGCTCACTGCCTGAATTTAGGAGTGAAATAAAGCGCTTGAACTAATAGAACCAGTGCTACCTCCTCCCACAGCTGATGATTCCATTTCTTCACCACCAGCAGCGGATTCGATGCCATACTTCCTTTGCTAGAGATAGAATCAGAACAGGAGCTGCTTTAGCCTTATGTTATAGAATCCGCCCTTTTCAGGGTTGAAGGAATAAGCCTTGCTCTTTGCCCTTAGCTTGGAACGCAATAGACGGAATTAGTAGGGTATAGCTCTGAGTCTTGTCTTATTAATAGTAGTAGCGGTCTGACTGTCTTTCTGCCTTGAGAGATGCGAAGAATGGCTATTTTTCGTACCCTCGCTCTGGGGATGGGACTTTCCTTTCTTCTTGACGGCTTGGCTTAGAGCTTGAACGTGGGCAGCATTTGTTATAGGAGGTAACTGTAGTAGTGGGAGTAGTACCAGTTTATTAGTAATAAGGGCATTAGAATTGTCTATAGGAACCGATAGGCCAAGCCAATTCGACTGAGATTAGTGGCTAGCTTTTGGATTAGATTAGTGGTCTTGTTCGGCTGTTCACAAGTCTTGTTTCAGAAGCCGAGAGTGAAAGAGATGAGGGAACGACTTAGCGAATGAAATGGAAAGTTAGAGTAGAGGGAGAGTTAGAAGGTAAGTCGAAATATCAAGATAGGCATCTTTGCCGGTTGAAGGCCTTTCTCTTCTCCTCCTGGGATTCAATTAAGGGAGTTCAGCCGAGGGATAAGCTGTTCTTGCTTGAGTTGAATCAGTGGAGTTTGGGAAGGTGGTAACGTATAAAATATAATAGAAATGGCTGCTTTTAGCTTTGAAGCCAAGGCAGTAGCCTGTCCTTCTGATCTTAGTTTGAATTGGCTATGGGTTGGGTCACAAACGGCAGAACAATAACTAAGGAGCTCCCCGAAGCGCGCTTTCTAGTTAGAGAGAGGGGAAAGCTTAATTAAGAAAATAGAGTGGCCGAGCCAAAAAGCAAGACAAGGGAGGAGCAGCCTTCTTTAAAGAAAAAGACATCCATGCCAACCACGGTTGAAGGAAGAAGGGCAGCTTTCAAGATTTCACCAGGTCCAGTTCTTGTTGTCGGACTAGAAGCAGCTAATGAATCCGCATCTGTTGGAGGAAGGACTGCTATTGCATCTTTTATCGGACGGGCTACTTCTGTTGATTGAGAGATGGGAATGCCTAGTCAAGATGTGCCGTGGGATTTCCCTTCTGAGATGGAGGTCCTGTTCCCAAGTCGTGTTGAATCAGAGCTGTGACCAAGTCGACTGCTCTCCTTCTCCTGGCAAAGTCCTATTCGGGGTGTGAAGGAAGACGAGGCCGATCCTTATAATAGTCTTCCACGACCTCTCTATCTGTAAAGGTAAAGTACCCCTGGGATTCTACTTTCCTTTTCAGATTCTGCTTATCCGGGCTTGGTGGTAAGGGAATGGGTTAAGCCAGCTCGTGTCTCTCGGTCTTCTGGTGTTTAGTGACCCGAGTGAGAAGCTGTTCTTGCTAGAGCCTTTAGCTCGGCGGTAGAATTAGCTTAGCAGTTAGCAATGGGAAGAGTCTATTCTATAGAGAAGCCTTAGGCCAATTGGACTGAATGTGGTATGGCAGCAGTAGGCAGTAGCAAGGGGGGCACATTAATTAAAGCTGTAAGAATAGCACTCGGAAATCTCTCTAAAACCAAAGCCCCGGAGTAAATAGACTGAGTGACTGTGGTCAGGTAGCTGTTAGTAAGAAGCTCCGGTTCACAAAAGGAAAGAAGCAAGGGATGATACGCGCTAAGAAGGAAGGTAAAAGGATAACTTTTCTCTAGCTAGGGCTCTTTTTGAACTAAGCCGAAGCTGTGGACAATGGCTTTAGGGGTGAATACCCTTAAAATATCTTTATTAGGAGTTAAGGCGAAAGGCTCAAGGCATAAAGGCAATTCCTTATTATTGATAGCGATAGGACAGGTGAGAACATCCCTAACGGAATGGCTTAGCTTTGCTTCTTGCTCTCTAGGCTTGAAGGTGATTCCCTTTGCTTGGCTACGAAACTAGGCATTGAAAAGCAATCCACCCAGGAAAGCAGCCGTCAAGCCAGATGCGGATGAAATTCTAACTGCTGCGCTTACGCCTTTTGATTAGACAACTCCTAGTGCCAAGCTAACTAACTAGGATTCGTTCACAGGATTCGTGAAAACAGAAAGAAGACGAAGACGACTCTACTCTAACGAATCGAATGTTGCCCGCGTTGAGGCGAAAAGAAAGGGGCGAAGCCCTATCTAAGTGAATTTCTTCTTCAATCGATTCATCTCGGCCTTAGACTGCTACGGTTAGCTCTTGCCCCGAGCATCTGGACTGGCTATCTCGAAAGAAATGCTTTCATATCATAAAAGGCTGCTGACTTGGCTTTTAAACTAGGAGCAGAAGGAACGGCTACTGATTTGGGACCTAAATCATTTCATCCGGAAGTGACTGCACTACCTAAAGAGATGGTATAGGTAAAAGAGCAACTAAGGAAGAGCTATAAGGGAGAGCCTCTTTGGTAGGCATGGAACTCACTCGCTCTACTAGGCCCCCTAGGCTTTGAAGTTAAGAGTTATTCCTTCAAGTTATTCTAACAGTTGAAAGAATGGCACAGTCTGATAACAGTGATGGTATACTATCTCTTATTTACACTGATAACTGTTCTGTTATACTATAAAGGAAGAGTCGTAAGGTTTACGAAGTCCTTACCCCGACTTATCCTAGTGCTACTCCTACAACAGCTATCTACTAGCAAGACTACTGTAATAAGGATTACTTTCCTTCGCCTGAGTCCTTCTCTGCTCCTGGGTCCCATACCAGGTCTCAGTTCCTATTGAGTCAGATGTGGGATTAGTTTCAAATTGAATATCATAGATGTATATAAAAGAAATTTCTAGATCTAGAGTCAGATTCATGTACAGCCGATTCTGTAATAGCGGAAGCGGCTACGAGTACTCAAGCAGTAGCAGCGGTAATGACTCCACCATCGGTTATTGCTACAACAGGACAGTAAGAAAGGAAAACTAGGCGAAATGGCTAGCAAGACAGGAAAGCAGTCAATCCAGTGACGAAAGGCACTAATAACATCGGTTACTGATTCAATCACAGCTTCTACGATCAGATTTGCAGCGGCAACTTCTATTCCATCAACACCAGTTATTCCAGCAACAGGAAAGAAAGTAAGCCAAGGAGAGATCCCGGGAAAGCGAAAGCCAAGAAGACCGTCTTCAATAGCTGCGGATTCTGATTCACTTCCTCACAGAGCACAGAGAAGGAGATGGATCCTGACGCTCTGCTCCCCGGAGAACCTGAAGAAGGAAAGCATGACTGACTGAAATGTGCGTGCAGAAGGCCGAAAAAATAAAAGAAAGAAATATCAAAAAGAAAGGAGAGTTAGGGGGAAGTGGTGAAGTCCTATTGTATTTATCCCTATGTTTCTCCCCCTTTTCTGAAGTAAGAAAATAAGCATATATCCCCAGTCCTAGCGTAAGGGAGTGCCCTCCTTTTCTGGTAAGCAGCCATTTTTAGTGTGCTTGGGATTTTTGTTCTATCTAGTTCCTGTGGGAGCTACCTGTCATCGAGTGCTAGTTCCGAGTCATGCACTTCTTTTTATTTTAGTCCTAAGGCAAGCACTATCCTAAACTAGAATATTCTATATTGCAAGGAAAGAAAAAAACGGAAATCAGAAAACAACTAGAAATTTATATTGGAAAAGAGCATATTATCATAATCTTCCAAACCACCTTAAGGCCGCTCCCATTCAGTCTTTCTAGGCGTGGTGTAAGGACCCTTTCTTGCTGGGGGTACCTTCGATTTCAGCCAGTTTCAGTGCAATTATATCATATTTCCGATTTCCAGGCAATAGTTAATAGTTATAGCTAAGTGCTTCCAGCGCGATCCACAGCCGAGGGAATAGGCCCCGAGGTAATCTTTCTAGTATCAGTCTCTCTTATTGCCTTTCCTTATCCAAGTCATCCAGCCGAGCCAGTGTGAGCGCCTCCTCGGGAAGTGTCGGAATATGTCTTTTCGAGGACAGGTCCTAAGCAGGTATGAATATCTCTTTCCTTTGTTGTCGGGCCAGGTCTCGGGCTTGAATATGGCTCGGACTATACTTTCTATATAGCGTGTATAAGGCCCGCTTGTCTAAGGCCAGCATATAGCCTGGAGTTAAAGGCTTGAAGTTATCCATGTATTGAGTATTTGTGAGTTTGAAAGCCTTTACACACAAGCAAGGGTTATCACAAACAAGAAATGAAAAGCAGGGATTACAAAAAGAGAAGTAGGCATGGGCATACTTTCTTTTAGACAGTCGAGCATCAGATCTCTTTGTTTGCTGTCCAGTTCTTAAGCATTATCTGAGTTAAGGAAGTACGTAAGAAAGCTCTCCTCTCCAGGCCAAAAGAAGTTTTATTTCCATCAGATCAGGTCCTTTTATAGCCCCTCCAGTTTCAGTGGCAGTTGTTAGCCAATGTTCAATCCTAAGTACTTCCATTTCATTTATAAGGAGGCTAACTATCAAAAAGGCTATTAGGGCCACTATTTCTCCCCCAAAGAGAATCTCTTCCCATTGGAGTAGTTTTCCCGTCACGCTATATATTCCTTTGCATTGTATCACGAGTGGTAGTTGCAACTAGCTTAGGATAGTTTATTACGCAAGAAAAATAGAGATAGATTGATTGTCTTTTCCTGGTTAGGGAGGATATGCATCGAATAGGTAATAAATAGGGCTAGTTTGATCAAAGGCGTCTAGAGCAGGCAAGGGAAAGAAAGATAGTTAGACCCTTTTATATTATATTACTAGTATTACTTCAAGGACCTTAAGACTCTTAGCTCCTTTGGAAGAGTAATCTCACTTCAGGGGGATCGTTTGGCTCTTACGCTCCTTAGGAAGAAAAGGGATTAGCAATTGACGGCAAATGGCTTGCATAAGACGGCCTATGGATGGACCCTATTCGCTCGGCTGGTAAGCTTCTACTATTGATGAAAACAACCCATTCTTGCGCCTTGCAGCTTATTCTGTCAAATTGATATAGATATGAGATAGAATCGTCTGTTAGTGTATATCGTCTGTTATAGAGAATTGTCTTTTTAACAGTGGATTCTAAATAGTCTGTTTGAAAGGGGGTGAAGGCGGGAATATCATAAGAGAAGAAAGACTTTATACGCTACGATCTTGCTTACTATCTCCTCCATCTAAGTAATAGGAGGTTGAAGGTAGTAGCCTAAGCGCTAAGAAGCTCCAATCATGCTACTTCAAGCTATATGTTTGTTTAACACATGCAAGTCGAATCCTCGAACCTCATA